CTAGATCCCAATACACCCAATGCCAGATAGCTGCCAAAAAGCATAAGCCAGAAAACACAATATGTGCTCCCGCTACCCCTTCGTAACTCCAAATACCTGGATTCGTTACAGTCCCCCCTGTGATACTCCAACCGCCCCATGAATTGGTTATTCCTAAACGAGTCATGAAGGGTATAACGAACATACCCTGTCTCCACATTGGATCAAGAACAGGATCAGAAGGATCAAAAACTGCTAATTCATACAGAGCCATCGAACCGGCCCAACCAGCAACCAGAGCTGTATGCATTATATGAACAGAAAGCAACCGACCGGGATCATTCAATACAACGGTATGAACACGATACCAAGGCAAACCCATGGAAATACCCCTTATATATATCAAAGATAAATGGACACTACATAACTTTATTGCATTGGAAAAGACTATAATATGACTATCCTATGGACCACTCTTGTTGAGTCGATTATTTCCGAACAAGGGTTTCTATTCTGTTGGTAATAATGGAACAATTCTGTTCGTAGGAACAAAGAGAAGCAGATTTATTCTATACTCGATAAGTACCAATACGCAATGGGGGAGTTGATCCCATTTTCTATGAGCGAATGAGTCCATACATACTTATTTATCATTAGAAAGACCTATTCGTAATAATTTGAGTTTATTCATTCTGTCTTTCTTTATGAATTTTTAGAATCTATGGATAAAATAAATACGATAAAAACCAATATGAATATTATAAAGACAATAAAAAAAATTGTTACGTTTCCACCTCAAAGTGAAATATAGTATTTAATTCTTTCTTTCATTTAATGCCTATTGGTATTCCAAAAGTTAAAATAAAGAGGCGTGGAATTCGACGTCGACTTTGGACTGACATATAGTGCGACTTGTCAGATATATTGGGTCATATGGTATTTCCCCGTTCTCTCCCCCGATCGAGATATCCCCCGTTTCGCCCAAGAAAGATAAATTGAATCATCCAAAATTTGGAGCGTGAAGTGCAATTAGATCCATTTTTAAGGGGATTCATATTACTATTATCAATTAGAATAATTCAATTAGAATAATTTATGGTTGACTTGGTTGGACTAAAAAAATGAAGTATCCAGGCTCTGTTTAGAAAAAACCCAATTGGATTGGTAAGATATCTATGATTGCTATTCATATTTTTCTTTGTAAAGAGATCCTAATTGTCAAGCAAAGTTATCTCAACTCTAATAAATACTTGTATAAAATGAATTGAAAAAAAAAAAGAAATACAAAAAGAAATGGTAATGGGAGCATTTGTCCTATATGTACAAATCCAAATCGGGCGGATCTTTACCCGGAGTAGAGCATAAACCTAAAAAGATGAAAAAGACCCATTCAGGAACAAGAAAATATCATCGCGGTTTGGATTAAATCTCGATGAAAGAATACATCAATGAGAAGTTAATTCGATAAGTTTAATGACCCTTTCCTATAACTTCGAATTTTATAATGGAAAATCTAAAAAAGGAGTAAAAACTCGTCTTTATTGAAAAATCGAAGAAAAGCCCTTTCGTTAGAAATAAGAAAGAACCTTTCTAGAAAAAAGGAAAGAGGACTGGAATCTATACATTGATTCACAATTTTTTTGAACCGTATGCATCAAAAGGCGCATGTACGGTTCCTAAGGGATACAATTTTACCCTAATCAACCGACTTTATCGAGAAAGATTACTTTTTTTAGGCCAAGGGATTGGTACTGGTCTTGGAAATCAACTTATTTGTCTTCTGATATATCTCAGTATGGAGGATGAGGACAAAGAGCTGTATATGTTTATAAACTCTCCTGGGGGCTGGGTAGTACCTGGGCTCGCCCTTTATGATACTATGCAATATGTGCGACCAGATATCCATACAGTATGCATAGGATTAGCCGCTTCAATGTCATCTGTTGTCCTGGTCGGAGGAGAAGTTAACAAACGTATAGCATTCCCTCGCGCTTGGCGCCAATGAGGTTTTTATTTGAAAGAAAAAAGAAGACTATGCCTTCGCCATATGAATACTAAGTAATAATAGCATGGCACTTCGAATTCGATATGAGAAATTTTTGTATTGTTTTTTTTTTTCAAAACATTAGATTCTGTATCGAGAGAGTAGTATGAGATAAGGGGTACTTCCGATTTTCTCTTATCTATCGGGAGTTCAGTTCAGCGTCACAAACTTTTTTGTTTTCATGCCGGAGAGTTCTTAACAATATTTATGTTATGAAAGAGTACGAAAAAAAAAATATTTTTTCCTTATTTGATCGGATTAAAAAGAAACTTTGGGATTGCTGAATCACAGACAAAAAAAAAAAAAAAGAAAAAATAAACATATAAAGCAACGGAGCCATCATAGTATTTTTGAACTACTCCGAAAGGAAGGATGGCCATTTGATTATTTACCCATCTGAGTCTGATAGATTCTATTTTTCTCTTTCTTCAATAGAAAGGAGAGGGGTCAATTTTCTTGTAGAGCCGTATGCACAAAAGATGCCTGTACGGTTGTTCAATTCTATCTTTTTTCTAGTCTTTATCTTTCTTTTCTCTTTGCTTTATCATACGAGATAGGAGAAGCTTTTATTTTGTTATATCATCAGGGTAATGATGCATGAACCTTTTAGTGGTTTTTATATGGCACAAGTAGGCGAATTTGTCGTGGAAGCGGGAGAAATGCTGAAACTGCGTGGAATCCTCGCAAGGATTTATGAAAAAAAAACGGGCAAACCCTTCTGGGTTATATCCGAAGATATGGAAAGAGATGTTTTTATGTCAGCAACAGAAGCCCTAAATTATGGAATTGTTGATTATGTAGCGGTTGACGGAAGAAAAAAGGCAAATAAAATGTACGCAAATTACGCAAAGCTGTTGTGATTTGCGATTTTATCTTCGAATTGAATATTCAATTAAATAGAAGTAATTCACCATCATTTGGTTAGGATCAATCTAAACCAACCTATCATATTATGTATACGATTCAACATGCCAACTATTAAACAACTTATTAGAAATACAAGACAGCCAATCAGAAATGTCACAAAATCCCCCGCTCTTCGGGGGTGCCCTCAGCGTCGAGGAACATGTACTAGGGTGTATGTGCGACTCGTTTAGATCATGAGCTGGCACAAAAGCAAGAAAACGACTTTTACAGTATCAATGATCAGTACCGGTGAATGGGATAGGATGGAAAAAGGAACTCCATCCATTATTCAAAAAAAAACTCTACCATATCCCCCTATTGTGTATGAAGTTTATGGTTTCCGTTGGTGTAAATCCAATCAACTGAATTTAAGATGATAAGAAATTCTCCATTGGTAACAAATGGTTATCCATTAAGCGGAGGAAATCTTATTTAAAAAGCATAAAACATAAAGATTAGGTAGGCCCCCAATCTGGCAAGAACGGACTAAGAGGGTCAGCTACCCAGCAAACTTTCCTAATTAAATACCGTTACTGTATAGGTAGATCTGATTGTGAAAGACCTATTACTGGATAATTCATGGGTAGAGCCAAAGCGTGTGAACTATACAAGTTCCCAATAACATCAATTAGTTGATTAAATATTTAGTTGATTAAATATTTAGTTGATTAAATATTAAATTAAAGTATAAAGTAAAGGCTCCGGTGTATAGAGAAGACCTCACCGTTTAAGAAGTAACCATAGAAACGAAGGAACCCACTATTTCTTTTTTTATTTCTTTTATTTACTATATTTTTGATACCTAGGAAAATACAATTTCTTATTTCTGTCTTATTTCGCAGTGAAATACCTAAAAAAAATAAAAAATCGTGGTCGGGAAGGTTAGAGTAGCCAAAGCCATTGGAATTTTGATTTTATACATTGGAAAAATCCGTTTTGTTATTAATAGACTAGGAAGGGGAAAAGAATAACTGAAAGAAAGGCAATCAATTAGTTATTCGTCAAAGTTTCATTTATTCAATGACCAGAATTAAACGGGGATATATAGCTCGGAGACGTAGAACAAAAATTCGTTTATTTGCATCAAGCTTTCGAGCGGCTCATTCAAGGCTTACTAGAACTATTACTCAACAGAAAATAAGAGCTTTAGTTTCAGCTCATCGGGATAGGGATAGGAAAAAGAGAGATTTTCGTCGTTTGTGGATCACTAGGATAAACGCAGTAATTCGCGAAAGGGGAGTATCCTATAGTTATAGTAGATTAATACACGATCTGTACAAGAGACAGTTGCTTCTTAACCGTAAAATACTTGCACAAATAGCTATATTAAATAGGAATTGTCTTTATATGATTTCGAACGAAATCATAAAGGAAGTAGATTGGAAAGAATCCAACAGAATAATTTAAATTGAGTTACCCGGAGAATGAACTCCGGGAAGGTAGAGTAGAAATTAGTATGAGAAAATATGCTAAAGTAGTCAAAATGAATGAACACGTTCAATTCAATAAAAACAGATTTCTTTTTTTCCGATTCGTTTTTTTCTTACGACACGATACTCAAATCTAGATTCACTCAAATCTAGATTCTTGTAATTATGATTCAAGTGAAGAAAAAGTAAGCCTATTTATTTCGGGCTTTAAAACCAGTAGTTCTAGCGGTCGACTCGGTTCTTTCAAATTGTTTTTCATTATTGAGAAAAGGTAACAAAGATAAAATACGAGCTTGTTTTATAGCAAGAGTAATTAATCGTTGTTGTTTCAAGGTCAATCTATTCACACGTCTTGATAATATTTTTCCTTGTTCACTAATAAATCGACTAATTAAACTCATGTTTCTATAATCAATTCGATCCCCCGATTGAATCGGGGGCAAACGCCTACGAAAAGATCGCTTGAATTTAAGAAAAGGTCGCTTGGACTTATCCATGGTTTGTTTGTTTAATTTATTCCTTATCCCTAAAATCCTATTTCTTAATTCTAATTCATTTTAAATCCACCCAAAATAGGATTTAAAAAAAATAGGATTTGTTTATTTTCTATTTAAATATGTTATATATATATAATTATGTTA